GTGATTCGTGTATCGACTCCAATGATACTATAGTTCTGTACCATTATGGCAGAGGATTCGGGTAAAATATGCACTTCTTCGGGAATGAAAAAAAAGCGATCTACTTTCATTTCGTATTTTGTCTTAAATTTTTGGACTCCTCGATACTCAATCATATCCTCTTTTTGGATGATTGAGTCCGCCTTTAGAGTCCCATATTTAAGAATTCCGGAACTCTTTCTTCTATATCTAGGATCATCAAAAAAAGCAAAAATACTATTTATACGGAAAATACCATTTATGGGTATTTCCATTGAGATACCTGAATGCGGTATGAATTCTTTCTCTTGCTCTTGAATCGATTGGAATGGAATGAGAAACCTATTTCTTCGCCTTTTTGCTAATAAATCCGAATTCTCATGAAAAATATCAGAATATATGAAATTATAATGACTAGTACCTGCGGTTCCATTCAATTCTGAATAATCGGGAATATTGGATTTTTTTTTATCATAAAAATCCGAACTAAAAAATTTTTGGCTCGCTTGATTGTTATTCCCTGAGAGGCTAGAAATAGATTTTCTTTCGATGGAAAGAAAGGGTATGTTCATTTGATCTTGATCTTTGTGGATCGAAAAAAGAATTAGACTAGATCCGCATGAACCTCCTGATAATATCCATAAATGACTTGTTTTTGGTAAGAGATGGACATTACTATATGTAAATTCGGGTGCATGGGACACATCAGTACTCCAGTGCATTTCGCCCTCTGAGTCAGAATAAATATATTTTCTAACCCTCTCTTTAAAATGAAAAGTGTATGTTCCCTCGCGAATCTCAGCTATCACCTGTTCTGATTTCACATATTGATCATTTTGAACTAAAAGAAAACTTTTTGGTGGAATAGTCACGCTATGTATAATATCTTCGCTCTCAATAATTACAGACAAGTCTATATAACATATAAAGGCAGGATGCCCATGACGTGTACGTGTAGGATGAACCAAATCCTCATTGAATTTTATTTTTCCATTATAAGGGGCTCGTACATGTTCGGCAGTACCTCCTGTAAATACTCCGCCGGTATGAAAGGTTCTTAATGTTAGTTGAGTCCCCGGTTCGCCAATAGATTGACCCGCAATAATACCTACAGCTTCCCCCAATTCAACTAGGTCACCATGGGTGGGGCTCCGACCATAACATAATCGACAGATCCAAGACGTACTCCGACAAGTAAAGGGAGTTCGAATAGATATTGATTGTGTTCCAAAGGTTATTAATCGGTTGACAAGTCCAATCCCAAGATCTTGATTTCGAAAGGCGACACATCGGGAACCTATGTATATATCGTCTGCTAAGACACGACCAATTAATGTTTGAATAAAAATTCTTTCTGACATCATCCGATTTTTATTTCGAGGACTCACAGAAATCCCTCGGATAGTGCCACAATCTGTTCGACGTACAACAATATGTTGAACTACTTCAACAAGTCGACGCGTAAGATATCCAGCATCTGATGTGCGTACAGCAGTATCTACAACTCCTTTACGGGCTCCATAGCAAGAAATAATATATTCGGTTAAAGAAAGTCCTTCGCGTAAATTGCTTTGAATAGGTAAATCAATCATTTGTCCTTGGGGATCCGACATTAATCCTCTCATACCTACTAATTGATGTACTTGAGATGCATTTCCCCTAGCCCCGGAAAAAGACATCATATGGACTGGGTTGAAAGGGTCTGTCATCCTAAAATTAGGATTCATTTCTTGTCGCAAATATTCACTTGTAGCATACCATATCTCAATAGATTGGCGTAATTTTTCTACCGCATGTACATTCCCATAATGATGGTGTTTTTCCAAAATCAAACTTTGTTGTTCAGCATCTTGGACAAGCCAGCCCTTGGAAGGTATCGTTAAAAGATCATCGATTCCTAATGAAATGGATGTAGCAGTGGCTTGCTGGAAACCTAGAGTCTTTACTTGATCTAGGATGTGTGATGTATATGCCATCCCGAAGTGATCTATTAATCGGCTAATAAGTCGTTTAATAGCAGTTCCATCTATCACTTTATTGTGAAATACCAGATTGGCCCGTTCCGCCATAAGTACCTCCATATTCTGCTGAATGGGATTCGACAATGAGTTTGAGTCAATGATTGCAAAACTTCCTTTTCTCGATCTTGATTTGCGTATAATTTTAGGTCAAGAACTATGCTACGGTCCGAGCTGAGTCGGCGAGGTTTGAATTCACATGGGTGTCCTATAATTACTTTTTTTTAATACCATATTATTAGGTATCATACGAACAGGCTTGAGAAAAACCTTGTATAGCTTCCTCGATTTCTCGATAAAAAGAAATATGACCAACTGTGGTTCGAATATATATACAAAAAGTTTCTTTTTTTACACTTCTTACTATGAGATAGTGTGCATAAATCTCATGATAGTTACCAAAAGATTCATAGTGAACTTCGATAGGAACTTCTCTTGAAGCAATAACGCGTTGATCTAATTGC